ACTTCTGATTGATCCGGGTACTTGGAATCCTATGGATGAAGATATGGTCTCTATGGATCCTATTGAATTTCATTCAGAGGACGAAGCTTATAAAGATCGTATTGATTCTTATCAAATAAATACGGGTTTAACTGAAGCTGTTCAAACAGGTATAGGTCAACTAAACGGTATTCCTGTAGCAATTGGGGTTATGGATTTTCAGTTTATGGGAGGTAGTATGGGATCTGTAGTAGGGGAAAAAATCACCCGGGTGATTGAGTATGCTGCCAATAAATTACTACCCCTTATTATAGTATGCGCTTCCGGAGGGGCCCGCATGCAAGAAGGAAGCTTGAGCTTAATGCAAATGGCTAAAATCTCGTCTGTTTTATATGATTATCAATCAAATAAAAAGTTATTCTATGTATCAATCCTTACATCTCCTACTACTGGTGGAGTGACAGCCAGCTTCGGTATGTTGGGGGATATCATTATTGCCGAACCTAACGCCTACATTGCATTCGCGGGTAAAAGAGTGATTGAGCAAACATTGAATAAGACAGTACCTGAAGGTTCACAAGCAGCCGAATTTTTATTCCATAAGGGTTTATTCGATCCAATTGTACCCCGTAATCTTTTAAAAGGCGTTCTAAGTGAGTTATTTCAGCTGCATGCTTTTTTTCCTTTGAATCAAAATAAAGTCGAGGATTAAGGTCCATTTTTTTTATTTGTTTCAAAAAATTGTTTGTTTTTTTGTTTATTGGAATCAAAGTAAAAACCAGAGAATGGGGGTTTTTGGTTGGCAACATCCTAATTTTGGAATAAGAAAAAGAATTTTAAAATGTGAATAATTAGGAAAACTCGATCAACAAGATAAAAGAACGACTTCTTCCTTTTTATTCTGTGAAATTAGTCAAATAAAAAAAATGCATGTTCCCTTCTTACACGTACATATGTATAGACTTCGAATTAAAAAATAGCTTTTTGCATCTTTCGATATTTTCTGGGAATCTTTATTAAAAATACCTTTTGGATCAGACTATAACGAATCCTTTGGAAATTGAGTTTATAAGAAATCTTCTATTTTCTTGAATTAGTAGAAGCAAAAGAAAGAAAAAAAGATGAAAAATAAGAAAATAAAGTCGATTATCATATATTATATGTAGAAAGCTAATTTATTTTTTAGTTCTACATTCCTTGTACTTATTATATACTATACTCCTTCTATAGAATTAGAATTCTAATTAATTAATTAATATAATAACATAATAACAACAAAAAAATATAACAAACAGGTACAATTACAATATAGTAAATCGAGGTACCCATTCTATGACAACTATGAACTTTCCATCTATTTTGGTGCCTTTAGTAGGCCTAGTATTTCCGGCAATTGCAATAGCTTCTTTATTTCTTTATGTTCAAAAAAATAAGATTGTTTAGATCTTCTTCTTTTTCAAGACTTAGACTTGAATCATAACACAGATATCTATTTAGCGAGATGGTATGCCACACGATTTCTTCCAAACATAAATGAAAGAGCCCTTATGTATGTGGAAAGAGGACTGCATAGGGGTCGATGTTATTATTTTGATCTAACTAAAAATGAAAATAGAAATAAATATTTAGATATTTAAATAAAAGTAAAAGTGAAACACATCCGACATCAGAATAGGACTAGTTGATGAGAGTTACATCGGAAACAAGACAGAGTAAGGAAAGTACAATTCATTTTGGGTATTCTTTCAATTCAAATTAAATGCAATCAGATCTAGTATGAATTGGCGATCAGAACGTATATGGGTAGAACTTATAACGGGATCTCGAAAAATAAGTAATTTCTGCTGGGCCTTTATCCTTTTTTTAGGTTCATTAGGATTCTTATTGGTTGGAATTTCCAGCTATCTTGGTAGAAATTTGATATCTTTATTTCCCTCCCAGCAAATTCTTTTTTTTCCACAAGGAATCGTGATGTCTTTCTATGGGATCGCGGGCCTCTTTATTAGCTCCTATTTATGGTGTGCAATTTCGTGGAATGTAGGTAGTGGTTATGATCGATTCGATAGAAAAGAAGGAATAGTCTGTATTTTTCGTTGGGGATTCCCTGGAAAAAACCGTCGCATCTTCTTCCGATTTCTTATAAACGATATTCAGTCTATTAGAATAGAACTTAAAGAGGGTATTTATACTCGTCGTGTCCTTTATTTGGAAACCAGAGGCCAGGGAGCCATTCCTTTGACTCGTACTGATGAGAATTTGACTCCACGAGAAATTGAACAAAAAGCTGCTGAATTGGCCTATTTCTTGCGTGTACCAATTGAAGTATTTTGAAAAATAAAGTAACTCTGCCGTGTATTCATCGAAAGGAAGGAATTTATTTGCTTCGACTTGGATCAATTGCAATATCCGGAAACACTCTTTTTTTTATCATTTCTTCATTCAAATTCAAAGTGGACTTTTTGTCTATTTCTGTATTCTTTCAAGATTCAAGGACTAATTATTAAATCACAAAAAAACAAACAATAGATTCATGGATTCTATACATTGGAATAGAATTCATGTTTGATAGAAATATTAGATCGCATAAAGTTGACGAACGCGACGGGTTCATTAACAATTTATAGATGAAAAAAAAAATGGAAAAAAAGAAAGCATTTATTTCTTTTCTATATCTTGTATCTATAGTATTCTTACCCTGGTGGATCTCTCTATCATTTCAAAAAAGTCTGGAATCTTGGGTTACTAATTGGTGGAATACTAAACAATCTGAAACTTTTTTGAATGCTATTCAAGAAAAAAATCTTATAGAAAAATTCATCGAATTAGAGGAGCTCCGCTTGTTGGACGAAATGATAAAGGAATATCCGGAAACACATCTACAAAAGCTTCGTATAGGAATCCACAATGAAACGATTCAATTGATCAAGATGCATAATGAGGATTGTATCCATATTATTTTGCACTTCTCGACAAATTTAATCTGTTTCCTTATTCTAAGCGGTTATTCTATTCTGGCAAATAAAGAACTTATTCTTCTTAACTCTTGGGTTCAGGAATTCCTATATAACTTAAGTGACACAATAAAAGCTTTTTCTATTCTTTTATTAACTGATTTATGTATCGGATTTCACTCGCCCCATGGTTGGGAACTAATGATTGGCTCTATCTACAAAGATTTTGGATTTGCCCATAACGATCAAATTATATCTGGTCTTGTTTCCACTTTTCCAGTCATTCTAGATACAATCTTGAAATATTGGATTTTCCGTTATTTAAATCGTGTATCCCCATCACTTGTAGTGATTTATCATTCAATGAATGACTGAAAAGAATAAAAAAGGGTATACGAATCTAAATCCAATTCGAATTAAGAATTCGAATGTTTGTTACTTTGTACATAACCAAAGCATTCAAAATTGTACTTCCTCTTTATATTTCTACCCATCTAAGGCGGGGAGTTCCTCCCATATTCCAGTAATATTATTTCATAAAATTCAGTTTCGGTTAAAGTAAATAGCAGAATCGGGGATAGGGAACTATACTAGCAACCTACCCAATTTATTGTAGAAATTTTCGGAATCAATGATTGGACCATGCAAACTATAAATACCTTTTCTTGGATAAAAGAACAGATTACTCGATCCATTTCCATATCGCTCGTGATATATATAATAACTCGGTCATCTATTTCGAATGCATATCCCATTTTCGCACAGCAAGGTTATGAAAATCCACGAGAAGCGACTGGACGTATTGTATGTGCCAATTGCCATTTAGCTAATAAGCCTGTGGATATTGAGGTTCCACAAACGGTGCTTCCAGATACTGTATTTGAAGCAGTTGTTCGAATTCCTTATGATATGCAATTAAAACAAGTTCTTGCTAACGGCAAAAAAGGGGGTTTGAATGTGGGGGCTGTTCTTATTTTACCTGAGGGGTTTGAATTAGCCCCACCCGATCGTATTTCTCCAGAGATGAAAGAAAAGATAGGCAATCTTTCTTTTCAGAGCTACCGCCCCAATAAAAAAAATATTCTTGTTATAGGTCCTGTTCCTGGGAAAAAATATAGTGAAATTACCTTTCCTATTCTTTCGCCGGACCCTGCCACTAAAAACGATGTTCACTTCTTAAAATATCCGATATATGTAGGGGGTAACAGAGGAAGGGGTCAGATTTATCCTGACGGAAGCAAGAGTAATAATACAGTTTATAATGCCACAGCAGCAGGTATAGTAAATAAAATTGTACGAAAAGAAAAGGGCGGATACGAAATAAACATAGCGGATGCCTCGGATGGACGTGAAGTGGTTGATATTATCCCTCCAGGACCAGAGCTTCTTGTTTCAGAGGGTGAATCCATCAAACTTGATCAACCATTAACGAGTAATCCTAATGTGGGTGGATTTGGTCAGGGAGACGCGGAAATAGTACTTCAAGACCCACTGCGCGTACAAGGTCTTTTGTTCTTCTTTGCATCTGTTATTTTGGCACAAATCTTTTTGGTTCTTAAAAAGAAACAGTTCGAGAAGGTTCAATTGTCCGAAATGAATTTCTAGATTCGTGTATTTATCAACATCAAGCTTGTACCAAGAATAAAATTCTTGTTGACAATTCTTTGACAATTTTGGATGATCAATAAATAAATTATGAAAAGGTTGTTTTTTGTTTGTTTTGACTTTTCTTATACATCTACGAGAAGTTTGGAATTACTTGTACTAGATTATTAGTTATAATATATATATATTGGATTGCGAAAAAGACTATTTGACTTTTTCCAATTGAAATTGGAATGATGTCACGATCTATCATATGATAGATCGGATATTTCAATGTCATATAGTGTATCAAAAGTTTTCTAGTCGAGAATTCAATTCGACTAGATACTAGACTAAGCGGGGAATATAACGAAAATAAAAATGAAGGGAACAAATGATTCTAGGGGGGATTCTTTGCCTTCCTGGTCTTCGACACACGACAAGGAATTTTACACATACTTGTCGTGTGTCGAAATAGTAATGAGT